CCAATACGTACATTCCTACGTGAACCAGTTCTCGGTATAGCTTTTGCCATATTGTATCATCTCATAAATATGAGTCAGGAATATATGGATATATCCATTTTATGTCAAAACAGATTCTTTATTTGTACATTGAGTCCTTTAGTGAGTCTGATTATCCTTGTCTTTGTTTATGTCTCGGGTTGGAACAAATTACTATAATGCGCCCCCGCCTACGGATTAGTCGACATTTTTCGCAAATTTTACGAACGGAAGCTCTTATTTTCATATTTGTCATTCCTTATCTTAATTCTGAATCTACTTTATTGGTAGAAAATAAGTTTCTTTTAATTTTTCATCTCGAATCGTATTGAATAAAAACCACCTAATCTTTCGAATCTTTGTTTCGGAGTCGATAAATTATACGTCCTCTGGTTGAATCATAACGACTTACTTCAATTTTGACTTTATCTCCTGGCAGTATCCGTATAAAACTGCGTCGGATCTTTCCTGAAACATAACCTAGAATCAGATCTTCATTATCTAATCGAACCCGGAACATGCCATTGGGAAGCGATTCAGTAATTAAACCTTCATGAATCCATTTTTGTTCTTTCATTCCAGGTAAAGCCCCCTTGAAGTATCAACTAAGGGAGGAGAAAGGATATTAGACAACTCACCTCCTTTCTTTTCTTTTTTACAAATAGGAAGAGGTTTCAGATCCCATTTGGATATTAAAAGAATTACCATATATAACACAAAATTTCTCCGCCGATTCCTTCTAGTCGAGCCTCCCGGTCTGTCATTATACCTCGAGAAGTAGAAAGAATTACAATCCCCATACCACCTAAAATTCTAGGAATTCGTTGAGAATTAGAATAGATTCGTAGACCGGGTCGACTGATCCGTTTTAAATTTAAAAAATTTCTATAGGGTCTTTTCTTATTCCTTCTATGTCGCAGGGTTAAAACCAAAAAATCTTTGTTTTTTTCTCGATGTTTTCTAACGTTTTCGATAAAACCTTCTCGGAAAAGTATTTTAACAATATTTTCGGTAATATTAGTAGATGCTATGCGAACAACTCTTTTTCTATCCATATCAGCATTTCGTATAGAGGTTATTATCTCAGCAATAGTGTCTCTACCCATGATGAACTAAAATTATTGGTGCTTCAAAATTGGATATAATCAACATGTTTTTCTTTTTTTTTTATTGGTTTATGAATATGAATTTTTCAAGGTATATGCGTGAGACACAAGCTACGAATTAATCTAGTTCTTAATCTATTTCTTTGAAAAACCCCAAAGATATCATGATCCCCTTTTATTTTATAAAACCTCGGGAGCTAATGAAACTATTTTAGTAAAATTTAATTGTCTCAATTCCCGGGGGATTGCACCAAAAATTCGAGTTCCTTTTGGATTTCCTTCTTGATCAATCACAACTGCAGCATTGTCATCATATCGTATTATCATACCGCTGTCGCGTTTAAGTTCTTTACAAGTACGAACAATTACAGCTCTGACTACTTCTGATTTTTGTAGGGGCATGTTTGGTACTGCTTCTTTGATCACAGCAACAATAACGTCACCAATATGAGCATATCTACGATTACTAGCTCCTATGATTCGAATACACATCAATTCTCGAGCCCCGCTGTTATCCGCTACATTTAAATGGGTCTGAGGTTGAATCATATCAATTTTTTAGTCTATTCTTACAATGCAAAGGATGAAGAAAATAAAAGAAATATTTTTTGTCCAAAAAAAGAAACCTGCGGTTTTGTTTCATCCCATCCCCAAGACTCATTTCTGTCGGTTCTACACTTTTATCCCGAAATAATAAATTGAGTTCGTATAGGCATTTTTGATGCTGCTATTAAAATAGCCCTTTTAGCTATATTTTCGGTTACTCCACCCATTTCATATAGTATTCGTCCTGGTTTAACAACAGCTACCCAATATTCAGGGGATCCTTTCCCCGAACCCATACGTGTTTCAGCAGGCCTTACTGTAACTGGTTTGTCTGGAAATATGCGAACCCATATTTTTCCACCACGGCGTGCATTTCGTGTCATTGCTCGTCGGCCTGCTTCGATTTGTCTAGATGTGATCCAAGCAGGTTCAAGTGCCTGAAGAGCATATTTACCGAAACAAATATGATTACCTCGATAAGATATTCCCTTCATCCTTCCTCTATGTTGTTTACGGAATCTAGTTCTTTTGGGGTTATAGTTGATGGTTGCTTCGGAATTCCATCTCTACTACAGAACTGGACGTGAGAGTTTCTTCTCATACAGCTCCTCGCGAATAAAAGGATTCAAAATTCAATGAATTTGAATAGATATTAGAACATTTTTAGAAAAAATTTTATAAATAATAGTTTTTTTCTAACGTTCTAATAAATCTTTATTTTCTTTCTAATAAATCTTTATTTTCTTTTGTCCTTTATCCAAGTTTAACAAAAAAAAAAAAAAGTTTTCGCGGGCGAATATTTACTCTTGCAATTTCTATTTCAGTCGTAG